TCCTTTCTGGATTAGAATTGGAAACCCCTCTTCTATGGATCCATCTCACATCAATAACTCGACCCCTTCCCCCTATAGGTAGTCTTAGAGAAGTTTCTTTCGAAGTGGATACCTGAATGCCAAGTATAGCTCGTAATAATCTATCCTCCGGGGCATATGAGGATTCACTCGCTGTCTGAGGTGTTAATTTACCTACTAAGATATCACCTGTTTCTATCCAAGATCCCAGCATCACAATTCCATTTCTGTCTAAATTTCGGAGTAAACGAGCCTCTAAATGCGGGATCTCCTTAGTGATTCTTTCAGGACCTTGGCTTGTTACATGAGTCTGAATTTCATATTTCCTGATGTGAAAAGAAGTATAAATATCTTTATAAACCAGACGTTCGCTAATTAGTACTGCATCTTCAAAATTGTAACCTTCCCATGGCATATAAGCTACTAATACATTTTTTCCTAAAGCGAGTTCCCCACCAGCTGTAGCCGCACCGCCCGCTAGAATTTGTCCCTTTTTAATGTATTTACCCCGCTGAACCTGAGTTTTTTGATTCATACAAGTATTTTTGTTGGAACGTTGATACATAACCAATGGAATGCTTAGAGTATCCCCATTACTTGAGAAGATGATCTTTTGAGTATCAGTATAAATGATTTTTCCCTTGCGTTCGGCTATAACTGAAACCCCCGAATCTAGAGCCGTTTGTCCTTCCAACCCAGTTCCAACAATGCACTTCTCGGACCGAGAAAGGGGAACTGCTTGGCGCTGCATATTAGAACTCATTAAAGCTCGATTCGCATCATTATGCTCAATAAAAGGAATGAGGGAAGCTCCAATAGAAAAATATTGGAAGGGAAAAATGCTTCTAAGATGAATCTCTTCCCATGCAATAGTCAGGAATTCTTGACGATATCGAGCTGGAACAACCTGTTGTTCTTGAATATCCCGATTCAAGGCCAAAGAATTTCCTGCTGCTACCATATAATATTCATCTCTATTTGGTGATAAATAAACCATCTGTGCCTCTTTTGATCTCTCAGATAATCCATAAAATGGACTCTCTATAGATCCCCAATAACCAACCTTCACATGAATAGCTAATGATCCCATAAGTCCAACATTTATTCCTTCGGACGTGTCAATTGGACAAATACGTCCATAGTGACTCGGGTGGATATCTCGTATTCGAAAACTAGCAGTTCGCCCCGTCAATCCTCCAGGACCCAAATAACTCCATTTTCGCCCATGAACAATTTGTGTCAACGGATTAGTTCGATCCAAAACTTGAGATAAAGGGTGTAGGCCAAAAAACGATTCATAAGTAGTTGTTAATGAAGTTGAAGTTACCAAATTTTGAGGAGTCGGTATCAATTTATGCCTGATTGCTCCACATATAGTTCCTCGAACCGTATTTTCTAAACGAACAAGAGCCAATCCGAATTGATCCTGTAATAGATCTGCTACAGAACGAATACGTTTATTTTTCAAGTGACTCATATCGTCAAGTGTACCCATTCCCAATTTAATTCCAATCAAATGATCCACAGCAGCCAATAAATCTCGTGGTAACAAAAATGTATTGTTTTGGGGTATATCAAGATTAAGTCTCCGGTTCATATTTCGTCGACCAATCTTTCCTAACTCACATCTTTGTTGAAAAAATTTCTTTTGTAATTCCTTGCATAAGGACTCAGAAAAGACTGGATCCCCCCCTACACAGGCAAATTGTTGATAAAACTCCAAAATAGCATTTTCTTTTGACCCAATCTTTTTTTTCTCTTTATCATTCGGGAAAGACAAGAAAATCTCAGGGTAACAAACATTATCTAAAATTTCTCTTATATTCGAACCCATAGCTGATGATAGAACTAGAATAGATATTTTTTGTTTTCTACTTACACGGGCCCATATCCTTGCTTTTCTATCAATTTCTAATTCCGACCTTCCCCCCCAATCCGATATTATAGTACTGGTATAGACAGAAACTCCGTTATGTTCCAATTCTGAACGATAGTAAATACCGGGACTTTGCAATATTTGGTTGATCACAATTCGGTATATTCCATTTACTATAGAGGTTCCAAAAGAATTCATTATAGGGATGTTTCCAATAAAAACGGTTTGTTCTTGCATATTTCTACCGGTTTTCCAAATTAAGACCGCGGGTACATATAATTCAGAAGAATATGTGAGTGATTCATACACAGCATCTCTTTCTGTTATCAAGGGCTCTACCAATTGATATGTTTCCACAAATAATTGAAATTCAATTTCTTGATCTCTATCTTCAATTTTTTGAAACTTATGAAATTCTTCCGTCAAGCCCTGATTAATGAATCTACAAAATCCCTCAAATTGTATCTGACTAAATCCAGGTATTGTGGACATTCCCTCATTTCCATTCTGGAGCATCTTAATCTGAAGTTTCCTCTTTATTGAAAAAATCCCATTATCGGCTTTTGGCTCACTATTCATCGAACCCTACCAATTGATCTAGCAATGATGGAATGGATATTCTGTTTACTGAATCACATAAAATTTTAGTCAACTCCATCCATATATATCGCATATATATCGTATGAACGAAAGCAAGACAGAGAAATGAAGGGCATTTTCGATGCAAGTTCAAATTTGATCTTGAGACAGGTACAAATAGAAAGAAATGGAAATTAATAAAGCATTCCTGGGAAAAATTCTGTCACTTAGGCTGATGGAGTCTTTTATCGGATATAAAGGATATAAAAATTGATCCAATTTCGACCTAATACCTAATTCTTTTATTATGATATTAATGATATTATGATCAGCGTACAAAAAAAGAAAAAATAAATGAGTTTAGGATTTAATCTGCTCTCTATGAATGAGATAAAAACAGAAGAATCAGGAACAGCATAGAGTTTACCTTTTTTTTTTAGCACACGCAATTGAATGTTCAAAAAGGAATTCACAAATCTTTTTTTTTTTGGTAGTAAAATTTATAAAATACAATGGAATTGCGTACGTATATAGTCATAGGAGTAATCTTTAGGAAGTACATGACGATATAGCTATCTAGCTATCCGTATATCACATCTTTTATAAGAAATGAACTTGGTGCAACCTAGGTTAGGTCGTACTCTATCATAATGTCTATCTTCTATTCATATTCAATGAAATATTCAAGCACAATGATCCTATATAGGGATATGTGCATAAGAAATAGACCCGACTTGGTATCCACATATAACAATTTCTGTTCTAGAGTTTACACTTTTCTGGGGTTTACATATACACATATATTTTCTTATAATTAGAATTGATCATGTAATTTATAATGATTAGTCGGAAATCAATTGGATTTTGCATCCATTAAGATAAGGAGATACAAAATTAAGAGCTGTTCGCTAATTCAAAGTAAGAAAAGTAAGTAAGAGTAAAAGAGTAAGAATTCAATATTAAATAAATATTAAATAGTTAATGGAGTAAAGAGTAATTTATTCGAAATTGATCTGCATTTTACAGTCTGTGACCGGGCCGGGAATCTTTTCACTTTTCTATAGATCTATCGAATCTATAGAAAAGTGAAAAGAGAAGGTAAGTTTTTAAGCGACGCGTGTTTTGAGATAAAATAAATCGAAGAAAAGAATATAAATCGGATCCAATAAAAAAGAGGAATTTTTTTTTGGAAAAGGATAAGTACAATGGGATTTAAGATCCAAAAATAAAAGAAATTAAGAAAGTAAAAAATTCAAATCAAAACCAAAATGAGGAGAGGAATAGAAATAGAATAAAATAGAATATCTAAAGAATATCTAAGTCTAAGAATATTAAGAATATAGAATTCTAGAATTTCATATTTCATATTCTTAATTTTCTTTTAATATTCTTAATATAATTAATTTAGAATAGAATCTTATAGAATTTATTCTAGAATTTCTTTCTTCTTTATTCTTCTTCATTTCTTTATCTGTTTTGGATGTAATTTGGCGGCATGGCCAAGTGGTAAGGCGGGGGACTGCAAATCCTTTATCCCCGGTTCGAATCTGGGTGTCGCCTGATCAACAAAAAAAGACTTGGAATTTCTTAATCCTGTTGATCGAACTTGACGAATTCTTGCCCCGCAAAAGCATAGGCAAGGGCTAGGTCTGTCGATACTTGATTTTGAGAACCATAGGTCCTATAAAAGACTGTCATCTTTTTTTCTCAAAATCTGGGTTCTGAGTGTGGCTCAAAAAAGTACCAATAAATCTGAAGCAACCTAATCTTAGGAAAGATTGGTTTGGGCTATTCTGAATTGAATCAAATAAAAGAAATAGCGAGAATTCATTCTGGAGAACTATGAAAGTAAGAAGTCGGAAATCTTGGTATCCAAACCAAAGGTTCCTAAGAGACACTCCTTTTTGGCTACTAAGGTTTAAGAAAAGATTCTAAAAAAGATTCTAAAGACTCCCTAATTATTTTACACTTTTCTTAATATTGAGGTAACTCTGTTTGCGATGAAATTAGATTGGATAGGCTGATGGTAAATTAATTTAAGAATTGTGGCAAAGAACTGAAGATACTTTGTATTCAGACTCACTAGAGGTTCTGAGTACTGTTCATAAATTGAATCAGAATGGTTGACTGGCTCTTCTTTGTATTTGTATCTTTTCTTTTTTCTTATTCTATTTTTTTTTTTTCAATTCTTTGCTATTTCAATAGAATTCTATAGAATAAGAAATCTATGAACTTTTTATGAGTGGATTCATGAAATTGTTTCATAAAAAGCCGTAAGTAAGAATCCTGTTTTGACTCTGCACCGTTGATTCCACTATGATTATGAATCAATAATGGAATCATTCCTTCATTTCATAGAGATAGGGATAGGGGGCATCATTCGCATGGATATAGTAAGTTTCGCTTGGGCTGCTTTAATGGTAGTGTTTACATTTTCTCTTTCACTTGTAGTATGGGGAAGAAGTGGGCTTTAGAGCTAGGAATAGGAATAAGACTTTACTGAAAAATCTACTTCTATCAATTGTGA